TTCTTTTTTCCTTGCCCCTAAATGAAATATTAAATGAAATAATGATAAACTGGAACTGAAGGCCCCTTTCTCGCGTTCGTTCTCTATTTGCATTGCTGAAACAAAACAATATGGGAATCAGATTTTGAAATCAAGGAAAGATATTGAAAAATCCATTTTTCAATATCTTTTATATATATTATATGTATCGGAAAAGAATATATTATATGTATCGGAAAAGAATAGCGATTTATTCCTATCGAGCGTCCATTAACAAGAAAATCAAATCATAAATATCGACAAATTCTTGTCTTTTGTGATCACAAATTCTTGTCTTTTGTGATCTAAGAAACTAAAAAAGGAAATAAAAAACCCGCTTTCTACAATTTAATATATATCAAATTTAAATATCAGAATAGCCAATATAGTCATGATTCAATGGGTCAGGTCCACTTACTTTTTTTTTTAGTTACAATTTTTATGGTAGGTTTGGTGGGAACAATAGGGAAGTAGGAATATTTTGGTTTGTGATTAATAAATAGGGGTTGGATATCTAGAATATTTATGTTATGTTTCCTGGAATATTTAAATAAATAATAATAAGATAAAAAGAGGACTATTATGTCACTACAGGCTAGAAGCCCCCACCCACTAAGTTCAATTAGTCAATATAATAATAATTAAATGTTCAACTTTTTAATTATTAATTAGATAATTAGAACTCAAAATAAAATAATAAGAACTCATTATATTATAAATAATACAATAGTGTTTGCCTTTTTTTTATTATCAAAAATATCTGTATTCTTCGATGAAAAACGAAGACAAAGACTCGAGTTTCATGAAAAAAGCCCTTTATCGGATTTGAACCGATGACTTACGCCTTACCATGGCGTTACTCTACCACTGAGTTAAAAGGGCCTGCTCAATTCATGACTTAGCCATTTTCCATTATGAGTCTACTGCATATATGTATATATGCAGTAGACTCATAATGGAAATAATGGAAAAATAAATTCGATTTTCCTAGAAAAGGGGTAAAATTTTTCTCGTTTTTGAATTTTCTGACTTAATGTGAGATAGTGATAGGCATATTTTATCTGAACAAGAAACGAAGCAATGAGTTAAAATTGAAGAAAAAAAAACGTGCAATTCAAATTAAAATCCTATAGAATCAGAATATAAAAAGACTGTTCGAATCTAGTCATACCATTAGATTATATTGACAATTCCAAAAAACTATTCATACTATCATTATAGTATGATGACGGTCGGGCGAATATGCCCCCATCGTCTAGCGGTTCAGGACATCTCTCTTTCAAGGAGGCAGCGGGGATTCGACTTCCCCTGGGGGTAGGGTACTACGAAAGGAAGTTGATCATGGATTATCAATAAGCATATAAAGAATTCTTCCTGGGTCGATGCCCGAGCGGTTAATGGGGACGGACTGTAAATTCGTTGACGACTGTCTACGCTGGTTCAAATCCAGCTCGGCCCAAGAATTCACCGCCCCATGAGTAAGATATAATTAATTTATCCTATAGAAAAGAAAGGGTAATGCCTGCTTCGTAGAGAAATAAAGAAAAATTTTTCTCTATCTTTTTTTTTTCATCTCATTGAAAGATTGATTATTTTTATTTCACAATAAAATAAAAAATCACTAGTTACTAATAATCCGTCTCACTCTCACTAAAGCCCGTGTTTATGTGGATATAATATCAATATAGCATTCGCATATCTGTTACGTTCCAACATGACGAGTAGAATATTCTTATGAAATCCTAAGTATATGTATGCTATACACCTCGCCGGGATTGTAGTTCAATTGGTCAGAGCACCGCCCTGTCAAGGCGGAAGCTGCGGGTTCGAGCCCCGTCAGTCCCGAACTAGGATCTCATGAATAGAGAAATTCATTTCTCTATTTTTGCGAAAGGGAAGACGAAGAGCAAAATGGAATCAAACAAATTCGCACCGTGGAGATTATTTCTTTTGTTTCGCATGTCTCATCAGATAAATATGGGAAGTTCCTTTTCTTCCCCAGTACTAATTGATAAGGAAAAATATATGTAGATTTAGTACAATTGCTACTATTGCTATATTCAGTATTTAAAGTTTAAGAGATACCAATACTCTTTTTTTTTCAATCATTCTGCTCTTGATCAATGAAATGGAATAGAGTGCTCAGATTTTTTGGGGGGTACAGACACAAAATAGCTTTGTTTATTATATGATATACAATGAACTTAATCTTCATAGAATTTAATTCTCCGGCAAAGTACTTTTTAGGTTAAAGCACATCTTTTCTAAATCGAATTTTTTTTTTAGCCTCAATTATGACTACTGATTTGAAACAATTTATTTAATTCTCATTCTAATTTTATATTGCATTTTTGATGTATACGTTCCAACTCCAATCCAACAAAACAAAGAGTATACTAATAAAATAACATAAAATAAAAAACCAACAAAACCAAGTAGGGCTCCTTTCTTTTCTTATTCTTAGTAAAGGTAAAGCTTGAATAGTGGATTTTTTAGACTTAACCTTACCTTTTTTACATCTCACTTATACTTATACTGTTCGTCTCTCTGTATGCCCTAGAGAATACCGGTTATATAATACCTTATAATTCTATATACAAAATCCTATGTATATGTATAAGTAGAAGAATTGTATAAGGAAGATAAGATGCTAGGTTATAGAAAAGAACAAGTGGAAAAAGGATGAAAACCTAATGATAGGTATTTATGATCTAATCAAAAATGGTTTTTTGTATGGATAAAAGATCTCCCTATGTTATACTATTCAATTCTCAACGAGAAATTGATTTGATAGATCAGAAATTTTTATTCATAATATTGATCTGATTCAGTATCATCAAGATACAATTCATCCCATTGAATTTACAGGAATCAAATTTATCATCTCTATGGGATTAGATCCCGAGTTAAGTTATTGCGAAAAAAAAAGATTAGATTATGGAAGTCAATATTCTCGCACTTATTGCTACTGCACTGTTCATTCTAATTCCTACTGCTTTTTTACTTATCATCTATGTAAAAACAGTTAGCCAAAATGATTAATTTGAATGAAACGTGAATTATCAGTTCTTAGCAGTTCAATTCAATTCAATGATTCAAGAAATGAAAGAAAAGAATTCAAACTCTAAGTCTTAAATGAAATGATTGCGCTGAGCTGGAATCAGAACAGAAGTAGCTTATTAAGTATCTAAGCTAGTGTGGTAGAAAGAACTATAATATATAGTTCTTTCTACTACACTAGCTAGTATTGTATACTAATATTAATATAAATATAGGCTTCATATAGATAAAATTACAATATGTATATAGTAGATGTACATATAGATAAGATAAAACTTTAATTTTAATTCTATTTCTTTTTTTTCATCTCAAGAAGTCATTGATTGAACAATTAATGGATGATCCGCGTAGTTATATGATAACTTCTTCGGATTTGGAAAAGGGGTTAGAGTAAACCTGGCCTTTTTCATGTTTAAACAAAACATGAGATGAGTCAAAAAAGTATAATTTCTAGAAGTTTAAAACAAATGTGAAATGTGTGATATGTAAATAGCCTAACGGAAGAAAGATCTAATTTTATTATGTGTAGGACCTCTTTGGACAATCACTAATCGTTTCGCTTACAGTGGAAAGAAAATATATAGTGTCATAATAACAGAATTTTTTTTCTAAAAGAACAAAAATATAGACTATATTAGTCAAAATTCGGTTGGAAAGAATCTTCTATTATGCGTGGATTTGAGTTGCAAAATACAATTATGATAATGATTTATTACTCTATTCCAGTACAATTTTGAATACTTTTTTTTAAGGCAAAGCTTCGCAAAACGATTAATAAAGAATTGATACAGTTCGATTGAGCAATCGATTACTCAATTTAGTATTTGTAGTGTCCACAGCACTAGAGTCCACTCCTTCCCCATACTACAAGTGAAAGAGAAAATGTAAAGACGACCATTAAAGCAGCCCAAGCAAGACTTACTATATCCATGTGAATTATGTCCCTTATTTCTATGAAAGAATTATTCGATTATTATTTAATAATCATAGTGGAATCAATGGCACAGAGTCAAAATGGGATTCTGACTTAAGACTATTGATGAACCAAATCAATTCAATGAATACATTTGCAACAAGTTTCAATATTTTAAGATTTCCGGTAGAATCAGGAAGTATTAAGTACAAGATGATACACGCGCCTTTTCTATACACAACTATATATCAGATACCTCTATTTTCTATTTGATCTAAGCTTACTGTCTTTCTATGAAAGAATCGGTAGAACCCACTGCCACTATTACTACATACATATATTCTTTTTTTTTTTCAATTTTTACCTTTACTCTATACTATAAGAGTCGACCAACTATTCTAATTCTATGTCTGAGCACTCATAGCCTTTCGTGAGTTTAAATACAAAGTATCTTCGTGCTTTTCTACAAGCCCTAAATTGATTTCCCATCATTGTATCCAATCTAATTTAATACCCAACAGAATCACGAGACGCTACTTAAAATAGACGCTACTTTAAATTAAAAATTGTTTAAGAGATTTTGATATGCTAGTCTTTTATATAATCTTTTATTCTAGTAGTAAAAATGGGGTGCCTCTTAGGAATCTTTGTATATCGAGATTTCCGATCTTAGTTCTTAATTCCATTCTGGAATTGATTCTCACCATTTATTTCAAAATTTTTTGAAATAAATGGTGAGAATCAATCATTACCAATGATTAAATTAAATTAATAATTGAGGTTTTTGCTTCATCCCTATTACTGCCGATTTGATTTGGGCTAGACTTAGATTTTAAGAAAAAAATTTACAGTCTTTTCGAAAACCTATGCTATAGTTTATAAAAATCAAGTATTGACACGTCCACTTAGTTCTTTGCCTCCACTTCTTGCAGAGCAATAATTCATCGAATTAGATCGGCAGAATAAGAAATCAAAAATCTTTGGTTGATCAGGCGACACCCGGATTTGA